ACGTAGGTTCAGAGCCAGGCCAACTACGCCAATAGCACTCATCCATAAACCGGTGACGGGTACAAATAGCATAAAGAAATGTAACCAACGTTTATTGGAAAAAGCAACACCAAAGATTTGGGACCAAAAGCGGTTAGCAGTGACCATTGAATAAGTTTCTTCCGCTTGAGTTGGGTTAAAAGCTCGGAAGGTATTTGCACCATCACCATCTTCGAATAGAGTGTTTTCTACAGTAGCCCCATGAATAGCGCATAGCAGAGCCGCACCTAATACTCCGGCAACTCCCATCATATGAAAGGGGTTCAACGTCCAATTATGAAATCCTTGGAAGAAAAGGATGAATCGAAATATAGCTGCTACGCCAAAACTCGGTGCAAAGAACCAACCAGATTGTCCCAGTGGATAAATAAGGAATACGGAAACAAAAACAGCGATTGGACCAGAGAATGAAATTGCATTATAAGGCCGCAATTGAACAGACCGAGCAAGTTCAAATTGACGTAACATGAAACCTATTAGTGCAAAAGCCCCATGGAGAGCGACAAAAGTCCACAGACCGCCTAATTGACACCAACGAGTAAAATCTCCTTGTGCTTCGGGTCCCCATAGTAGCAACAAAGAGTGTGCTAAACTATTGGCAGGGGTGGAAACCGCCGCCGTTAAGAAATTGCAACCTTCCAAATAGGAGCTAGCCAATCCATGGGTATACCAAGAAGTTACAAAAGTAGTCCCTGTAAACCAACCCCCTAAAGCAAAATAAGCACAAGGAAAGAGCAATAGGCCGGACCATCCTACAAAAACGAAACGGTCCCTTCGTAACCAGTCGTCCATAATATCAAATAGATCATTTTCTTCTTTAGTAACTCTACCAAGGGCTATAGTCATAGTGATCCTCCTATTCAATTACTTCAACCATTTCCGAGCATCTCATATTACTAGGCATATGATAGTTTGATTATCTGTGGACGATTTCTTTCTCGTTCAATGCCCTTTTTCAATGGTCTCGAAGATAGAAATTTTGCATTTTTATCTATGGGGTCACAACCGAAGTCGTGGTAAATCCATGAATTTCATTAGATTCATTTTTCTTATACTATAGAAATAAAGAAATAAACATTTGAATTCAGGATTATTCTATGATTCCTATTTCAAAGCCTATCTTTTAAGGGAAAGAAAAATAACCCCTCTTTTCTCATTCGCTCTCTATTGCATGGGTGGAAGAACTAAAATAGGATTCTGAAAAAAAAAAAAAGAAAGATATTGAAAAGAAAAATGGACTTTCGAAATCCATTTTTATGTGTAACGGAAAAGAGTTGCGATTTCTTCTTATTCCTATAGAACGTTTAGTAACAAGAATATGAAATCGTAAATAGCGAAAAATTCTTGCCTTGCGCGGTCTATGTCTAAGGAAATACAAAAAATCCGCTTATACAACAATTTCATCCACATCAAATTTATATATCAGAATAGCGGATAGAGGCATCATTCAAGGGGTCAGGTCTACTTACTTTATCTTTCTTTCCAATTTTATGGTGGGTTTGATAAAATTTTTTTTCTATAACCTGCTTTTTTATTCTAACAAGTCCTATACGGAAATGCCCGCTGAAGAGAAAATATATCTGATTGTCTCTCAGCCTGTATCGAATTTTAGAAAGAAGAAACAAGAATTTTCTACTTTTTTTTAGTAACATTAAGAAAAAAGAATATAACTAAAATGGAATTGGCAATATAATTTTTATGCACTTTTGAAATGAAAAAAGGAAGGATTTTTTGTAATCGTTATTTCTTGCCTCTGTCATATCATGAAAACCTTTCGATTTGGAACGGGGAGAGATGGCTGAGTGGACTAAAGCGGCGGATTGCTAATCCGTTGTACAATTTTTTTGTACCGAGGGTTCGAATCCCTCTCTTTCCGCCCCCTCGGATCGTTTGGGACTTTAGAATTGTAAGGAATTCTAACCCCCGGATTTTCTCATAGATAAATGTACGAAATAAATCCAATTTGTAAGAAAAAATTCCCAAAAATTTTGGATTTTTACTCCTCACGTCCAGGATTACGTCCTGGGTCATTAGATAAGAATCCAAATATAAAGAGGGAAACAAAGAATATCACTACTGTATAAACAAAGAGTTTGAGAGTAAGCATTACATAATCTCCAAGATTTTTTTTTAAGGAATAGATTACCTGTTTTTCCTTACCGCACAGATCCACTAGGATGGTTTTTTTTATTTTGACACCTAAAAAATGCAAAAATCAATTCTTAAAAAAAAATTGCAAGAATTGCTTTATAATAAGCAGTCTTATCAATAGCAAAAATTAGTTTAAGTATTGTGTGGGTACCTAAAGGTACCTGCTCAACGTAGGTGCAGGGGGTAGAAAAGAAAGGCTGATCCAAATTTATTGTTGCAGCTATACATTCAATGTAGAAGAATTTGAATTTTAGAATCGAAAGTTCATAATATAAGACTTTTTGGCTATTCTACATTTTTCACTTTTTTTGGAATGAATACATCATTCAATTTGGCAGACAGAACAGAATAGTAAAGATTTCATCGAAAACTTACAGCAGCTTGCCAAACAAACGCTAATAGAAAAAAGAGTACAGGTATGACAGGCATAACATCCACGATTGGGTTGAAAATGGCATAAGCTTCGGGTAATTTGGCTAAGAAAAAACTATTCGGATAAAGACCAGAATTAAAACAGATAGAGGTTAAACTAAGTATATTAGGCATAAGAAGCATTTCGTTCTTGTAGAGTAGATAATTGGATTTTGATTGAGTTATTTTTCTAAGGGAAAAAGGAAAAGAAAAGGTGGATTCAAAATCCTTTTTTCTTCGGACTTTCCCAAACACAAAATACCTCCTTGTATTCGCATTCTCAAATGAGAATGGAAGAAATTCGACTTTCATATAATATCTTAATAGAATTCCATGTAATGATCAATGCATTTTTTGGATTCTATATTATCCGCATGTTTAGAATCCTAGCAAGAAAGTATACCGCATTTTTTAGGTAATTGAAGTGGGATTGACGAATAATATATAATATTAATACCGTTTTTTTTTAGTGTCGCATAAAACGAAATGGGGCGTGGCCAAGTGGTAAGGCAGCGGGTTTTGGTCCCGTTATTCGGAGGTTCGAATCCTTCCGTCCCAGATTTTTTTTCATGAAACGAAAGATAGAATCGTATTGTGCCCTGCACGACACAAAAGCTTATTAAAGAGAATAATTAGTTCTTATGAACTCTTAGATTAGATGCATTTCTAATGATTGTTTTTCTTTCTCAGAAAACAAAATCAAGTGTCAAGTCCAGTCATGAATATCTTTATTTTTCATTAAAGATTTTGGCCTGTCAGGCACATTCAGGATATGCTCCTACTCATTACTCATATGTGTATGTGTTTTGAATATGTGTTTTGAAATTCGAACTTTTTAGATAAACTTTATGCTCCATATCCATGAAGTGGGAATTCTTACAGGATCCATTTGACACCTAATGTGAAGAAAAGGGGGTTTCCATTCTACGGAGAGAGACTCGATTTTTGTATTTTAGGCATTATCTGATTTCCAAATATCCATTTCGAAATCAATGGAATGTGAGGATTAGAGATAAATTCATATATTCTGTCTACTCGACTTTGGAATTGATTGAAAAAAAATTATGAGGGAAAACACTGTATAAAAAATCAGACCTATCCCTTTATAATACAGATAGATTTTTGTTTTGTTGTTTTATTAGTAAAAAAGGGCTCTTCTTTGGTTAAGCGAAAATGATCTCGATCTGTGATTCTTTAAATATCCAGAATGATCCATTCCGGTAAGGGTAAGGTAAGAACTGTTCGTTGGATAGAATAGAATGGATTCAAAAAAAAAATCATACTTTTCTTATTTTGAATTTTTAGTTCTTTTTGTTACCTAAAAGAAAGAATGCTATAAGTAAAAGCAAAGACCTTAATTTTACTTTACACTCATTTTTTACTTCATTTTTTCTTTCTTTTGTTACTCCTGTTATTCCAGTCGAAGAACTATGAAAAGTTTATAACTAACAAAAAACTTCTAATTATTTCATTGGCATAGTTTATTTGTTGGACAAGAATTGATTCTTCTCATTTCAGGATTGATCATTTCGAGTTCTCTGTTGAGGATGGAAATTCAATAATAAATAAGTCTTAAGCAAACTATTTTATTCCTCTTTTTCAAACTATGTTTCATTCATATGATAGAATATGGGTTTAAATAAATTGGATCCTTGCAGAGTCTTCCCCGATAAATACTTATTTCTTTTATCCATATTTCTATTTCTTCATAGATAGCAAGTTTGAATTAGTATACAAAACCAATGACTATTCATGATTCCATCCATATTGGATCAATTCTCGATATCACTTTGCAATGAAATTAGAGGAATGTTATGGTAAAACTTCGTTTAAAACGATGTGGTAGAAAGCAACGTGCGACTTGAAGGAGATGATCGATTGTGGATTTTGCTATCCACCATTTTCCATAGTAATGAAAATGCTCTTGGCTCGACATAGTCTGTTCTATTTGTCCAGAACCGAATTTGCGCTGGGTTGTTTGTAAGTAAATAGTACACGATGGAGCTCGAGAAGACAGAATTGATTTTTTATCAAGGGAAAGAATCTAGGGTTAGTGAAAACTAATAAATTAGGCCAACTTTGTCAGTCTATCCTTAATATAGAAATTGAAAGGTTAAAATAAGAAAAGTCTAATTTTGGAAGATTGGACAACTTATTTTTTTCGATTAAAAGTCTATCAGAATCAATCGTTCATATTCGATTTCTCTAGAAGAGGAAAATGCTTTATTGAAGGAAATAAGAAAAAAAGAAAGAGTATGTTGCTACTCTTTTGAAAGAAAAAAGAATAGGAATTCCCGAAGTAATGTCTAAACCCAAGGATTTCACAAATCAAAGATAAAGGATTCCGGAACAAGTAAACATGATTTTCAACCATCTCAACAATAGAATTAGATCAGAATAAGGAATAAAAGTCAATTTGTTCGAGATGAGATAAAGAAAAGAGTTTAGAGACGACTCAAAAAATTTCGAAGGATTTCTCTTTTGAATTCTTTCAGTCAAAATTAGCCAACTTGAGTCATGAGTATAAATGAAATTTGTTTTTTCTTCTATAAGGAAATTAATGCAAGTCATAGTCAAATTTCTATCTACTTGTATTATAGATAGAAATTCGAATCATTTTCTCGAGCCGTATGAGGAGAAAACCTCCTATACGTTTCTAGGGGGGGGCATTGTTTATCTACATCTATCCCAATAAGCTGTCTATCGAATCGTTGCAATTGATGTTCGATCTCGAAGAGAAGGAAGAGATCTTCAAAAAGTTGGTTTTTATGATCCGATAAAGAATCAAACTTGTTTAAATGTTCCAGCTATTCTCTATTTCCTTGAAAAAGGTGCTCAACCTACAAGAACTGTTTATGATATTTTAAGGAAAGCTGAATTCTTTAAAGATAAAGAAAGAACTTTGAGTTAATTGAAGAACTAAATGAATAAAAAATAAAAAAGTAGGGAGGGTCATTAATATCCCTTAATTATTTAGACACAATTTGCCTCTTTTTTAGTCCTATTTTTTTGCTGCATTTATGTCGTGCCAATCCAACAAAAGCCCTTATTTAATTTCCTTATTTGTTTTCTTACCATTGTATTTCTATTGACAAAGGTCTATTGAACAAATAGAATTTGTAGCTAGATAGGTCTCTTTATCGTCACTCCCTATTAGGTATTTCTGTCTACACTTTGCTCAAATGATAGGGTTACCCCCCTTGCATGTACTTTCATATACATATAAGATTTTTCTATTTAAATGCTAAAAAAATAACAATTTTGCTATTATGATTGGGGCCGCTCTTTAACCTTAGTGAAATTTAACCGATCTGTTTATTTTGGTATTTTAGTGTTTTTAATGGGTGATAAAATCTTTCTTTTGATGTCTTGCTAATTCAATGTTTTGCCAGGATTGTCCGGTGTAATTCCATCGATTTTTGGATTTCGATCGTATCTAAGATTCTATTTTATCTGGGTTGCTAACTCAATGGTAGAGTACTCGGCTTTTAAGTGCGACTATGATCTTTTACACATTTGGATGAAGCAACAAATTCGTCCAGACTCTTGGTAGAGTCTAGAAGACCACGACTGATCCTCAAAGGTAATGAATGGAAAAAATAGCATGTCGTAATAAAATCAATTTCTTTTTTTTTTTTTTTGAATAAAAAAATTCCGATTTTCTGGGTCTAGTGAATAAATGGATAGAGCCTGGCTCTAATTCTGGTAAAATAAAAAGCAACGAGCTTAACTTCTTAATTTAATTGAAATGATTCCCCAATCTAATTAGACGTTAAAAATAGATTAGTGCCTGATGCGGGGAAAGGTTGGGTTTTCCTATCGGTGGACCCTTTAATTTTTTTTTTAGGAATCCTAATTATTCTTTTTTATGGATTGAAAAGGAATGTTATGAATTGAATGTGTAAAAGAAGCAGTATATTGATAAAACGACTTTATTCCAAAGTCAAAAGAGCGATTGGCCTGCAAAAATAAAAGATTTGTTCTTTTTTGTTTGTAATTAGAACAAACATAAACTAATTAGATAGAAAAGGAGCAGAAAAAGATCTATGGATTAGACTCCTTTTCTTTTCAGGGTTAAAAAAAAATGTAACACCCTGTTCTGACCATATTGCACTATGTATCATCATTTGATAAATCGAGAAATGCTTTTTTTCTCTGATTCAAGTAGAAATACAAATGGCAAAATTCGAAGGGTATTCAGAAAAACAGAAATCTCGTCAACAATACTTCGTTTACCCACTTCTCTTTCAGGAATATATTTATGCATTTGCCCATGATTATGTATTAAATGGTTCTGAACCTGTGGAAATTTTTGGTTGTAATAACAAGAAATTTAGTTCACTACTTGTGAAACGTTTAATTATTCGAATGTATCAGCAGAATTTTTTGATTAATTCGGTTAATCATCCTAACCAAGATCGATTGTTGGATCACAGCAATGATTTTTATTCGAAGTTTTATTCTCAGATTCTATTTGAGGGGTTTGCAATCGTTGTAGAAATCCCATTCTCGCTAGGACAACTATCTTGTCCGGAAGAAAAAGAAATACCAAAGTTTCAAAATTTACGATCTATTCATTCCATATTTCCCTTTTTAGAAGACAAATTTTTGCATTTACATTATCTATCACATATAGAAATACCCTATCCTATCCATTTTGAAATCTTGGTTCAACTCCTTGAATACCGGATCCAAGATGTTCCATCTTTGCATTTATTGCGATTCTTTCTCAACTATTATTCGAATTGGAATAGTCTTATTACTTCAATGAAATCCATTTTTCTTTTGAAAAAAGAAAATAAAAGACTATCTCGATTCCTATATAACTCTTATGTATCAGAATATGAATTTTTCTTGTTGTTTCTTCGTAAACAATCTTCTTGCTTACGATTAACATCT